TAGAATCAAAATAGATAATATAGAAACTATAGATATGATAGATATAGTTTTGTACCTTTCTATATCTCTCGAGAATCCCATTTTGACTAATAAAATAATCAAGAATCCCCCTTTTGGATAGGATTCTAACACGAATCTTTCGAGAATTTGTAATAAGCTTTTTCTTTATTAAATGAAAATGATTAGAAGACGGGAGCAAAAGACGAATAAAATAAGAAGGGCGATTATCCTACATATCTTTTACATATCTTTCAGATGAATAAGTACATTCTTTCTATACTAACTTAGATATATACTTAGATCTATACTCATTAAAATTCGAAATTAATAGTTAATTTAAGAATTCAAATAATAATTAGAATTTCGAATTCTAATTAATATAAGATAAGATATCTTTATAAATACAAATAACAGATACAAATCGTAAATTGAGGTATTCTTTATATGACAACTTTCGACTTTCCCTCTGTTTTGGTCCCTTTAGTAGGCCTAGTATTTCCGGCAATGGCAATGGCTTCTTTATCTCTTCATGTTCAAAAAAATAAGACTGTTTAGATCTGACAGGCCCAACTCCCCTCCATTTTTTTTTCAAAGCAAAGACTTGTATCATAACGCAGATATCTATTTAGCGGAAGAAGGTCGAACATAAAGTATAGGCTCTTAGGTTTGTAGAAAGATGATATGGTGGTAAAGGAATTCTATATATTTGAAAAAATATCAGGATCACCGAAAGGCTGAACTGTAAAGTCGGTGTATCTAGATGTATATCGATGGGATCATACGAGGGGTCTCGTTTTATTTTAGATCTAACCAATTTGATAAATTACTTTTCTTTTAAAGGTTCACGTCAAACGAGTACTAGTTGATGGGAGTTACTTCGGAAACAAAAAGAGTAAAGTCTAGGGTATTCTCTCAATTCCAATAAAACGAAACCAGATCAAGTATGAGTTGTCGATCAGAACATATATGGATACAACCTATAACGGGGTCGCGAAAAACAAGTAATTTCTGCTGGGCCATTATCCTTTTTTTAGGTTCATTAGGATTCTTATTGGTTGGAACTTCCAGTTATCTTGGGAGAAACTTGATCTCTTTATTTCCATCTCAGCAAATCCTTTTTTTTCCACAAGGTATTGTGATGTCTTTCTACGGGATCGCGGGTCTCTTCATTAGCTCCTATTTGTGGTGCACAATTTCGTGGAATGTAGGGGGTGGGTATGATCGATTCGATCGAAAAGAAGGAATGGTGTGTATTTTTCGTTGGGGATTCCCTGGAAAAAATCGCCGCATCTTCCTCCGATTTTTTATAAAGGATATTCAGTCCATCAGAATAGAAGTTAAAGAGGGTATTTATGCACGCCGTGTCCTTTATATGGATATCAGAGGCCAGGGGGCCATTCCCTTGACTCGTACTGATGAGAATGTTACTCCACGGGAAATTGAACAAAAAGCTGCCGAATTGGCCTATTTCTTGCGTGTACCCATTGAAGTATTTTGAGAAATTAGCTGAGAAAATGAATGCTTTATCAGCAGGAAGGAAAAACTAAAGAAACCCTCTTTTCTATACCATAATTTAACTGAAGTTTCTTCATATGGAAATCTACACAACTAAATTTAATAAAAAAAAGAAGTAACAAAAAAAAAATAGATTCATCTTTTCTTTTTTATATCAAAGCATTTCGAAATACAGAAATTGTTTTAATACAATATTTGTTAGAATTGACAGTTTAGAGTCCGATAGATCCGATTTTCAAAATATTTTTTGTCAATTGATGTTTATTTTTCTACTTTATTTTTCATTTTGTGTTACTTAATGACCAAACATCCTTTGTTATAATGATAACTAGGCATTTTCTGTATTAGTTTGCCACTACTTTTTGATCATCACAATATTCTTCAGAAAATTCCCTCCATTTTTTGATTCCGGACTCTGAGTAGTCAGTGACAATTTTTCAAAATATAGGATATTTTTATATAATGATAGAAACGAATATTCATTACTTAAACAAAGTGGTTCGTTCATCGAAAAGGGGATACTTGCTTTGAATTTGACCAATTGCGATATCCGAAAACAGTCTTTTTGTTGATTCTTTTTATTCGAAGTGGATTCTTAGTCTATTTCTGTATTGTATTCTTTATACATTCAAAGACTAACTGCAAAATCACAAATAAAAAACACAGGGAATAGATTCATAGGTTCCATACTTTGTAATAGAACTCATGCTTGAGAGAACTAGTGGATCGCGTAAAGTCAACTAATGGGATCGGTTCATTAAAAATTAATAGACGAAATGAAAAAATGGCAAAAAAAAATAAAGCATTTACTCCTCTTTTATATCTTGCATCTATAGTATGTTTGCCCTGGTGGATTTCTCTGTCATTTACTAAAAGTCTGGAATCTTGGGTTACTTATTGGTGGAATACTAGGAAACCTGACATTTTTTTGACTGAAAGTCAAGAAAAGAGTATTCTAGAAAAATTAATAGAATTAGAGGAAATCCTTCTCTTGGAGGAAATGATCAAGGAAAACTCGGAAACACATCTACAAAACCTTCGTATAGGAATCCACAAAGAAACGCTCCAATTAATCAAGATACACAACGAGGATCGTATCCATACGATTTTGCACATCTCGACAAATATAATATGTTTCGTTATTCTAAGTGGTTTTTCTTTTTGGGGTAATGAAGAACTTGTTATTCTTAACTCTTGGGTTCAGGAATTCCTATATAACTTAAGTGACACAATAAAAGCTTTTTCAATTCTTTTATTAACAGATTTATGTATCGGATTCCATTCGCCCCACGGTTGGGACCTAATGATTGGCGTTGTCTACAAAGATTTTGGATTTGTTCATAATGATCAAATTATATCTGGTCTTGTTTCTACTTTTCCAGTAATTCTAGATACTATATTTAAATTTTTTATTTTTCGTTATTTAAATCGTGTTTCTCCGTCACTTGTAGTGATTTATCATTCAATGAATGATTAAAAAAGGACTTACTTATTTCAATTAGAATGTTTCTTACCGTGTAGTTGTACATAAGCAAAGCAGGTAAAATAATACAGATTCTCTCTTTTTCTACCCATCCCAAAGATTTATTCTATATATTTTTTTTACTATTATTTATTCTATTCCAGTAAAATTATTCCAGTAAATAGCAGAATCGCGGATAGGGAACTAGAATTGCGACCTACCAAATTTATTGTAGACAGTTTTGGGATCAATGGTTGGACCATGCAAACTATAAAGACTTTTTATTGGATAAAAGAACAAATTACTCGATCCATTTCCGTATCGCTCATGATATATATCATAACTTGGCCATCCATTTCAAGTGCATATCCCATTTTTGCACAGCAGGGTTATGAAAATCCACGAGAAGCAACTGGGCGTATTGTATGTGCCAATTGCCATTTAGCTAATAAGCCCGTGGATATTGAAGTTCCCCAGGCAGTACTTCCAGATACTGTATTTGAAGCAGTTGTTCGAATCCCTTATGATATGCAACTAAAACAAGTTCTTGCTAATGGTAAAAAGGGCGCTTTGAATGTGGGGGCTGTTCTTATTTTACCGGAGGGTTTTGCATTAGCTCCTGCCGATCGGATTTCCCCCGAGATGAAAGAAAAGATAGGCAATCTGTCTTTTCAGAGCTATCGCCCCAATCAACAAAATATTCTTGTGATAGGACCCGTTCCTGGTCAGAAATATAGTGAAATCACTTTTCCTATCCTTTCCCCCGACCCCGCTACTAAGAAAGAGATTCACTTCTTAAAATATCCTCTATACGTAGGCGGAAACAGGGGAAGGGGTCAGATTTATCCCGACGGGAGCAAAAGTAACAATACAGTTTATAATGCTACAGCAGCAGGTATAGTAGGTAAAATAATACGAAAAGAAAAAGGGGGTTATGAAATAACCATAGCGGATGCATCGGATGGACGTCAAGTGGTTGATATTATCCCTCCAGGGCCAGAACTTCTTGTTTCAGAAGGCGAATCTATCAAATTGGATCAACCGTTGACGAGTAATCCTAATGTGGGTGGATTTGGTCAGGGAGACGCAGAAATAGTACTTCAAGACCCCTTACGTGTCCAAGGCCTTTTGTTCTTCTTGGCATCTGTTATTTTGGCGCAAATCTTTTTGGTTCTTAAAAAGAAACAGTTCGAGAAGGTTCAATTGTCAGAAATGAATTTCTAGACTCACCGATTTATCGACATTGAGTTCATAACGTAAAAAAAAAACAACATTTTTTTGACGATTCTCTATGATCAAAAAATTGCATTATGAAAAGTTTTTTATACTCGTTTTCTACTAGATGTCGGGAATTCCTTGTACCGAATTCCTAGTTATAGTATGTAGATTGTGAAGAAAACAGTTTGACTTTCTTTTTGTAATCCAAATTGGGGTGGTATATTTATGTTCCTATTATCACATTTCAATGTCATAAAATTCATCAATATCAATAATGTTTTCTATTCGATCGAATCAAATTTAATTCGACTAGATACTAGACTAGACATAAGTAAGTGGGGAATAGAACGGATAAATGCGTGAAACAAAAAATTCTAGGGACGATTATTCGTCTTCCTAGTCTTCGACACAAGAAAGAGGTATGGCAAATTCCTTTTCTTGTGTCGAAAGCAAAAAGCTTCTTGATCCTGTTTGTCAAAGATTCCTAGTCTAAGTTTTGAATTTTGCCAGAAAAGGCAGAACAATATAGTACATATATAATATATATATATTGGTGGGCAAACAAAAGATAGGAGGTTTGTTGAGTAAATAGAACTTCTTCAATAAACTTAAAAAAATTTCTATTTTTGATGAGATAGTAAAAAAAATACTAAGGTTTAGAGTATTATAGAAAAATTTTGAGGATATTTCAAAATATACGGAAATTTAGAAAAATATATAAATAATATGTCATCCAGGAAATCGAGCGATTTCTTCTAACTTTTAAAAAGTATCGATAGATACTATCGAGCAACAGGCGCACGGA